AACAGTTGGACGATAGTAAAAAGTCATGGCAAACCCCGTAGCTACTTGTACTAAAAAACAAGTAAGTGTAATCCCCCCTAGACAATAAAATATGTTGACATGAGGAGGAACATATTTACTAGTTATATCATCTGCAATCGCCTGAATCTCGAGACGCTCTTCGAACCAATCATATACTTTATTGAGATAGGTAAACCAAGGGAACTCCCCCTCTGAGAACTGTATATGAGAATTTCATCTCGTACAGCTCAAGCAGAAACACCCCAATACTGGTTGCAATGGATACGTAATATAAAGTTTGAAACTTCTTATTCTTATTAGTACGCTCAACCTTCTCCGAAGATAGGAAGGAAAAAAGCCCTCAAATTCTTCTTTGTGATGATAATGCCAAAATATCAAGTCGGCTCATTTGTCTTTATGTTGATAGTTACAGGCCTCTTGAATCTTCTTTTTCCCTATTTTTATTTATTTTTTTTGTGTCTAATTATAATTATTCGGATTTCTTTTTGTTTATTATTGATAGGAATTTTCTTGTTGAGACCCTATGAATCGATTGAAACCTCAGATTCATACTAAAACCACGATGATTGAATAAAGCCCCTAAGCCCAAAGGTTCTCTGAGTAAGAACCGTTTGATCATCACTTATTCAATTAATAGATGAAATGCCTAAAAATTCGGAGAAACATTTGATTTGTCCGTTGGTCAAAATAAAGAAACATAAACAGAATATAATGTTTAAGGAAGAAAAACAAACCCTTCGATTTAGAATTCTAAAAAAAATCTTTTAAATTTTTTTGAGTCCAGTCGCGAGGTCTGAATACTAGGCATGAATCATAGTTCAAATATTTCTTGATCTATTCCATATATTCTGTGCTCCAGATAAAAAAATGAATATCCGACGAGGCAGAACCCATCTCTCTCAAGATGACAGACCTACTCTCTGTACTATCAATAGGATCAATTATAACAAGTCACACACTCATATTCCGGAAATACAGAAAGAAAGGAATTCCACGGTCGAACTGCCAGAATGGCCTAGAAATCCGAGTCCTAAGTGATTCACTTTGGATTGAAAAGCCAGGACTTCGTGATTTTTATGGACCTAATTCATTGAAATTCCATCCAGTAAAACGGAAGAATTATAAATCTCCAAAATAATAGATAGGAATACTGCAAATAGAGCCATTGCGACCCCCATCAAAGGGGTAGTTCCCCACCCGGGGGCTACTTTACCATATTCCGAATTCAATGGTTTCAATAAATTCCCTACGGTAGTTCGTCTTGGACCAGATCTAGAACTACCCTCAACGGTTTGTGTAGCCATAAATCCTATTGCATTGGTTGAGATCGGTTGACTTTGTATACCATTCCGTTGTAAATAAACGATCTTATCATAGATCCATTGTGGTCTTTAAATTTTATAATAATGGAAACAGCAACCCTAGTCGCCATCTTTATATCTGGTTTACTTGTAAGTTTTACCGGGTACGCCTTATATACCGCTTTTGGGCAACCCTCTCAACAACTAAGAGATCCATTCGAGGAACACGGGGACTAGTTGAAGTAAAGTAATGAGCCTCCCATATCATAGGAGGCTCATTACTTTACTTCAATTTGGATAATGTAATGTAAAATAATGAAAAATCATTTCGCCTTTTTAGTCGGAACCTTAGGTGGCTCTCGAAAAAATATCGCGAAAAAAATGATTCCTAGAGTCGAGACTAAGAGGAACGTATAAACCAATGCTTCCATAAATTCGATCGTGGTTTACAATTATAGCTTCCACACCTGTTCATTTGGGATCATTTCCCAGATTAAGAAAGGACAAGAGTCAAAGAAAGGGGCGGTGATTCAAATCAAGATTTCTCTAGTACTCTATGTCAAAGTTAAATCACAAAAATCCAATGGAGGCGAAAGATACAAGAGCAATATTGTATCAGACTACTTGTCTCCTTGTAGTTGGATCTCCAAGTTTTTGAAATGCTCCAAATTCCACTTGAGCATCCAAATCTGGGTCAATACCAGCAAAAACATCTCTGAACAAGGTTCTAGCACCATGCCAAATGTGTCCGAAAAAGAAGAGCAAAGCAAACGAAGCATGCCCAAAAGTAAACCAACCCCTTGGGCTGCTACGAAAAACACCATCAGATTTCAAAGTAGCGCGATCTAATTCAAAAATTTCACCCAATTGAGCACGTCTAGCATATTTTTTCACGGTAGCAGGATCACTATAACTCACTCCATCGAGTTCGCCACCATAGAACTCAACAGTGACTCCTACTTGTTCGACACTATACTTCGATTCTGCCCTTCTAAAAGGAACATCGGCTCTTACAATTCCGTCTCCGTCTACCAAAACTACTGGAAATGTTTCAAAAAAAGTAGGCATACGACGTACAAAAAGCTCATGCCCATCTTTATCTCTAAAGACGGGATGTCCTAACCATCCAACAGCTATTCCATCCCCGTTGTCCATTGAGCCCGCTCTAAATAATCCCCCCTTTGCTGGATTATTGCCAATGTAATCATAAAAAGCTAATTTTTCGGGAATTTTAGACCAAGCTTCTGATAAACTCTGATTTTCGGCTAGTCCGGCACCAACCCTTCGATATATTTCTTGCTGGAAGTATCCTTGATCCCATTGATAACGAGTTGGACCAAATAATTCGATCGGGGTAGTCGCGGAGCCATACCACATAGTTCCAGCAACAACAAAAGCTGCAAAAAAGACAGCGGCGATACTACTGGAAAGGACAGTTTCAATATTACCCATACGTAATCCTTTGTATAGACGTTGGGGCGGACGAACACTAAGATGGAATAGGCCCGCTAATATACCCAATGTACCTGCTGCAATATGATGAGAGGCTATTCCTCCCGGAACAAAAGGATCAAAACCTTCTACCCCCCACGCAGGATTTACAGATTGTACTTTTCCGGTTAGTCCATAAGGATCAGACACCCATATTCCAGGACCATACAAGCCTGTTACATGAAATGCACCAAACCCAAAGCAAGCTAATCCTGAAAGAAATAAATGAATTCCAAAAATCTTGGGCAAATCCAAAGAAGGTTTTCCTGTACGTTCATCACAGAATACTTCTAGATCCCAATATACCCAATGCCAGATAGCTGCCAAGAAGCACAAACCAGAAAACATAATATGTGCCCCAGCCACACCTTCGTAACTCCAAATACCCGGATTCGTTATAGTCCCTCCTGTGATACTCCAACCGCTCCATGAATTGATTATTCCTAAACGAGTCATGAAGGGTATAACGAACATACCTTGTCTCCACATTGGATCAAGAACAGGGTCGGAGGGATCAAAAACTGCTAATTCGTACAGAGCCATTGAACCGGCCCAACCAGAAACGAGAGCTGTATGCATTAGATGTACAGAAAGCAAGCGACCCGGATCATTCAATACGACGGTATGAACACGATACCAAGGCAAACCCATGGAAATACCCCTTTATCAAAGAAAAATAGACACTATGTAACTTTATCGCATTGGAAAAGACTATGCTATGGACCTCTCCCTTTCAGTGGATTATTTCGGAGCAAGGGTGAATATTTATTTAATTCCATTTCGTTGGTAATAATGGAACAATTCTGTTTGTAGGAACAAAGATAAGCAGATCTATTCTATACCCGATAAGTACCAATACGCAATGGGTAGATTGGTCCCATTTTCTATGAGCGAATGCGTAGATACTTGTTCATCATTTGAACAGCCCTACCCATTCGTAATAATTTACCTTTATTCATTTCGTCTTACTCTAGGAATTTTCCAATATATATGGATAAAATACAACATTACGTTTCCACATCAAAGTAAAATATAATACTCAACTACCCTTTCTTTCAGTTGATGCCTATTGGTGTTCCAAAAGTACCTTTTCGGAGTCCTGGAGAGGAAGATGCAATTTGGGTTGACATATAGTGCGACTTGTCAGACATATTGGGTCGTATGGGATTTCCCCGTTCTCTCCCCCGCTGGAGATACCCTCTGTTTCGCCCAAAAAAGATTGCTTGAAAACCATCAATAATTTGGAGCGTGAAGTGCAATTAGATCCATTTTTGAGGGGGTTGAGATCTATATTAATATTATCCATTATAAAAATTTATGGTTGGCTTGCTTGGTTGGACCAATAAAATGAAGTATCCAGGCTCCGTTCAGAAAATACCCGATTGGTAATATATGTATGATTACCACTTCTATCATACCATACATAAGTCATTACTTTATAGCATATGAACGATCTCAAACTGTCAATCAATGAAATAATATGATGACTACATCAAATATTTGTCGTAAGAAAGGCATGAAAGAAATGATTGAAAAAAAGTCGTACCAAAAAAAGTGGTATTGGGATCATTTGTCCTATATGTGCAAATTGAAATCGGGCGGATCTTTACCCGGAGTAGAATATAAACCTAAAAAAATTGAGGAGGCCCATTCAGGAACAAGAAAATTACATCGTAATTTGGATTGGATTTCGATGAAACAATACATCAATGAGAGATTAATTCGATAAGTTTAGTGGATTATCTCCGTTTTTACGGAGAGGCGATCAATCATCTTTCTTAAAAAAATAGAAGAAAAAGCCCCTTCATTAAGAAGTGGAAAAGTCCTACTATACTTTAACTATAAAATTTAACTATAAAAAAAGAAGGCGGGCTGGAATCAACACATTGATTCTTTTTTTTTCGCAATTTTTTTGAACCGTATGCATCCAAAGGTGCGTGTACGGTTCCTAAGGGATAAAATTTTGTCCTAATCAACCGACTTCATCGAGAAAGATTACTTTTTTTAGGCCAAGGCGTTAATAGCGAGATCTCAAACCAACTTATTGGTCTCATGGTATATCTCAGTATAGAAGATGAGACCCGGGATCTTTATTTGTTTATAAACACCCCCGGCGGGTGGGTAATGCCCGGAGTAGCCATTTATGATACTATGCAATTTGTGCTACCAGATGTACATACAATATGCATGGGATTAGCCGCTTCAATGGGATCTTTTATCCTGGTCGGAGGAGAAATTACCAAACGTATAGCATTCCCTCACGCTTGGCGCCAATGAGTTTTTTTTTTGATTTGAGAGAAAAAATAAGACTATGCCTTCGCGACATGTAATATGAATAAGAATACGAATATTAAGTAATAATAGCATGGCACTTCGAGTTCGATATGAACAAACCATTATTGTTTTTTCATAACATGAGATTATGTATCGGGCGAGTAATATGAGACAAAAAGTATCTCCGATTTGATCTTATCTATCCGGGATTCATTTCAGCGTCACAAACTTTTTTGTTTTCACACCAGAAGTCTCTTTCCAATATTTATGTTATGAAAGAGTACTCAAAAAAAAATGATCATTTTTTTTTTACTTTTTTTATTTTGATCGGATCAAAAAGAAACTTTGGGATTGCTGAATCACATACAAGATAAATGATAAATATAGAAAGCAACGGAACCATCATAGTATTTTTGAACCCCCCCGAAAAGAAGGTTGGTAAATGGATCACTTAAAGATTGGGATTTGATGGATCCTATTTCTCTTTTTGCTCGACCGAAAGGAAAAGTAAATTCCATTGTGGAGCCGTATGCACAAAAAATGCCTGTACGGTTGTTCAATTATATATCTATTCTTATTTTATTCTTTTCTTGTTATTCTTCATCTCTTTCCTTCGTCCGATCGTACGAGATCGAGGAACCATTCATTATGTTATATCATCAGGGTAATGATCCACCAACCTGTTAGTTCTTTTTATAAGGCACAAACAGGAGAATTTATCCTAGAAGCGGAAGAACTGCTGAAACTTCGCGAAACCCTCACAAGGGTTTATGTACAAAGAACGGGCAAACCTTTATGGGTTGTATCCGAAGACATGGAAAGGGATGTTTTTATGTCAGCAACAGAAGCCCAAGCTTATGGAATTGTTGATCTTGTAGCGGCCGAAAATGCCGGGGATTTCAGGTAAATCCGAGATTCCATTTTGAACCATAATTCGGATGAACCTAAATTTAATTTTTTATCTGCTTACCGGGGTAAAATAAGGTAAAAAAAAAAAAAAATAAGAATAATTTATAATCATCCGGTTAGGATTGATCTAAACCAGACCATTTATATACGATTTAGCATGCCAACCATTAAACAACTTATTAGAAATACAAGACAGCCAATAAAAAATGTAACAAAATCCCCCGCTCTTCGGGGATGTCCTCAGCGTCGAGGAACATGTACTAGGGTGTATGTGCGACTCGTTCAGATCATGAGCTGGAACAAAATAAAGGAAAAGTTTTTCCAGTATCAATGACCAGTACCAATGAATAGGATGGAAGAATTCCATTCAATATATGAAGCTAAAAAAACAAACCTCCATTGTGTATGAAATTTATGGTTTCTATTGGTGCAAATCCAATCACCTCAATTGGAGATGAGAAGCAATTCCCCATTGGTAGCAAATGGTTATCCATTAAGCGGGGGAAAATAAAATAGTATTTAAGAAGCAAAAGAATTATGCCCCCACTCTTGCAAGAACGGACTAACAGGGTCAGCTACCTAGCCAACCTTTGTAATTAAATACCGTTACTGTATGGGTAGATCTCATTGTGAAAAGACCTATTACTGGATAATTCATGGGTAGAGTCAAAGAATGTGAACTGTACAAGTTACTAATAACATTGATTAAATGAAGGGAGGGGCTCCGGTGTATAGAGAGGACCTCACCGTTTAAGAAGCAACCATAGAAACGATGGAACCCACTATTTATTTATGCATTTACCTTTACTATTTATTGATACTTTATACTCAACTTAATTTACAATTTACTGTTTTGTTCTTTGTTGATACCTAGTATCAATACAATTTCCTTATTTCGGGGTTAAATGCCTGGAAAAAATCGTGGTTGGGAAGGTCATAGTAGCAAAAGCCATTGGAATTTTTTTATACATCGGAAGAATCCGTTTTGTTATTAATAGACCAGGAAAGGAGAAAAGAATGACTGAAAGAAAATAAATCAATTAGTTATTCATATTCATCAAAGTTTCATTTGATTCAATGACCAGAATTAGACGAGGGTATATAGCCCGGAGACGTAGAACAAAAATTCGTTTATTTGCATCAACCTTTCGAGGGGCTCATTCAAGACTTACTCGAACTACTTTTCAACAGAAAATGAGAGCCTTAGTTTCTGCTCATCGGGATAGGGGCAGGCAAAAGAGAAATTTTCGTCGTTTGTGGATCACTCGGATAAATGCAGGCATTCGTGAGAATGATTTATACAATAGTTATAATAGATCAATACATGATATGTACAAGAGGAAGCGACTTATTAATCGTAAAATGCTTGCACAAATCGCGGTCCTGAGTATGAATTCTTTTTACGGGATTTACTCTAACTCTAGGATCATAGATGATTACCGAGTCGCTCCTAAGTACCCAGTCGCTCCTTTTCGATCTATTTCTGGCGTTACCTTAGAGGAATACTTAGAGAAATACAGGATGCATGATTATGATATCCCATTTTTTTATCATAAGGGAAGGAATACAGATAAGGGAGGGAATACAGATAAGGGAGGGAATACAGATAAGGGAGGGAATACACCGTAATGATTTAAACGGAGCCCCCGGAGAATGAGCTCCGGGAAGGTCGAGTATAAATTAATAGGATAGATAAATATAGTCAAAATGAATGAACATGCTTCAATAAAAAAAAAGAAGAAATATTTTTTTACTTTATTTACCTTACGCCTTTTTTCTTACAACGTGACAATCCAATCTGGATTCTCGAATTTTTCGAACAAAAAATAAATCTGAGTTGGGGTTCGGATTGGAATTTTGATTCAATTGCAATTGAGGAATAGGCCTATCTATTTATTTCTAGTTCGAGGACCCGTAGTTCTAGGAGTCGACTCAGTTCTCTCAAATTGTTTCTCATTATTAAGAAAAGGTAACAAAGATAAAATACGAGCTTGTTTTATAGCAATAGTAATTAATCGTTGTTGTTTCAACGTCAATCTATTCACTCGTCTAGATAATATTTTTCCTTGTTCACTAATAAATCGACTAATTAAACTCATGTTTCTATAATCAATTCGATCCCCCGACCCAATTGGGGGCAAACGCCTACGAAAAGATCGCTTTTTTTTAAGAAAAAGTCGCTTGGATTTATCCATGGTTTATTCCTTATCTTTAAAATCCTATTTCTTAATTCTAATTTTTGATCCGACCGAAATAGGATTTGGTTGTTTTTATTTTTATAGTTTATTTATATATATTATTATTATGTAATTGATTCCTGTTCCTTGGAGGGTTTACACACGCGTTACATTTTATCTATTTCTTTATCTCCCCATGAATTGTATGCTTGTAACAATAGGGACAAAATTTTCTCAATTCCAATCGACTAGGCGTATTGTGTCGATTCTTTTGAGTAATATATCTGGAAATACCCCGTGATTTCTTATTAATATCGTTTCGGACACAACTGTTACATTCCAAAATAACTCTTACTCTCACATCTTTACCCTTGGCCATGAACCTCCCTTTTTATTTTGGATTTACCCAACTCTTCCATTTTCGATCCAAAACAAGAAAGAAAGAAGTTGCTGACTCGAAATAAATCCAATTCTGAAATATTTAATTGCAATCAATATCAATAGAGAAATAATAAGTAATACAACGATTTCTAACTATCAATTAAATTAGTACCAGTATTAAATTTAAGTATCTTGTATGCTTTTGTTGTCCTCGAACCTTATTTTTTTTTTCATTTCTGTTCTCCCTCTATTAATTATTAATTCAGCCTAAACCCGAGTTTCGTTCCGGGTGAATCTTCTTTTTTTATCCTAAAAAAACGACAGTCAAGAACAAAACAAAGAAGGGGGGGGAGTTAGTCACAGATAATTTATTGTATCTTTAAGCTTCTTCATCCCTAACTAGAATGAAAAAAAAGGGAATGTCAACGCATCTGGGAATAAACGATTGATCTCTATCAATAGACCTGCTAAAGACCCGAACCACAGAGTGCTTAACACGGGTGCCACAGAAAGATATGTTTTTATATCTCGCATTGAAAATCCTCCTTTTTTATTGTAATACATATATGATCAGATACATATGTAGTTAAGGATCACTTGTATTTGTACGGGGAATCCCTAACTAAAATGGATATAGCGACCCGATAGATTCTATTTTCTTTCCTTTCTTTACAACAGAAAAAGATGTCCACTTATTTTATGAATATTACCGATATCAATTTATTTATATGTTGGGTTTATAAAATGAAATTCAATTTATAGTAATAATTTAGATTACTATTGAAATTAAATATTCTTATTCTATTTATTATTTTCTATAATAAAAATAAAATATTTAATATAAAATATATTTATTAATTTCTAGATTTCTAAATTTTAATAAAATTTAGAGTTTAATAGAATTATTTTATTAATCTTAATACTTAATAATAGAATTCTATATATAGAAATAAATTTAAATAATAAATAAATAGAGTAAAGGTAAATTTATCATTTTTTTTAAGATAATTGAATTATTCTTTTATTATTTATTATATGTATATGAGATGAACAAAGAAGAAATGGCAAGATAAATTGTATAGTATATCAATAGAGGAAATTACGATGTGGAAAACAAGACGGGGATTCTCTACAATGACACTGTAGGCTAATTGAAAGGGATGTAGCGCAGCTTGGTAGCGCGTTTGTTTTGGGTACAAAATGTCACGGGTTCAAATCCTGTCATCCCTATTTATTACTTCTCCTATGTGTAGTAATGAAGGATCAATTGAGATCAATGAAAATTGGACATACATAACCCTTTCTTTATGATACATATGCATGCAAGATATATATATAGTGGGGGGTTACAAAAAAAATTGATTTATTTACGGTCTTTTATATTGTGATAAGAAAGCGCTCTTAGTTCAGTTCGGTAGAACGCGGGTCTCCAAAACCCGATGTCGT